TATTCGAGTTAGTGACGCTCGTTCAATCTAAGAAGAACGGACTCGCGCTCTGTAGGATTTGAACCTACGACATCGGGTTTTGGAGACCCACGTTCTACCGAACTGAACTAAGAGCGCTTTCTTATCAAAACAGATAAGACTGGAAAGAAAAGGGTTGGATTCTTTTTGTAAGTTCAATACATCATGGATAGACTATACATAGGATCATAAGAATGAAAGATTATATCTGTCCAATTTGACTCGATTTCACCGAATCCCCCGTTATTGCTCTCTCGAGTAGTTATAGGTAGGGATGACAGGATTTGAACCTGTGACATTTTGTACCCAAAACAAACGCGCTACCAAGCTGCGCTACATCCCTCCAATTAGTCTACAGTGTCATTGTAGAGAATTCCCGTCTTGTTTTCCACATCGTTTTTTCGTCTATCGATTCTATATATATATAGAATTTATCTGTCCATTTCGTCCTTTTGGTCTCATTTAACATATAATTAATATGCATTAAGATTCATACAAAAATTTTATCCATTTGAAAAATGGAACGGAATCTGTCGGAAAATTCAATGACTATTTTTGGGGAATGCTCGAGACGAAAAGGACGTTTTTATCTTATCTTTTAAGAAAAATATGGAATATAGTTACGGGATCATTGTACATGTCAATTTGAATTAGAAATTCCGCGGACAATTCTAGTACAATTAAAAGTGGTCGTTAACTACCTATGCATCTGATCATATATGTATTATCATTATGTATTACAATAAAATGAAGGGGGTTTTCAATGCGAGATCTAAAAACATATCTTTCCGTGGCACCGGTACTAAGTGCGCTATGGTTCGCGTCTTTAGCAGGTCTGTTGATAGAGATTAATCGTTTTTTCCCGGATGCGTTGACATTCCCCTTTTTTTCATTCTAGTTAGCGACGTGGAAAAGAATAAAGAAGATTAGAACTACAATGAAATAGCTGTCACTAATCACGTCTCCCCCTCTATTTTTCTTTTCTCTATTTCTCTTTTCTCTATTTTTTCTGATTTTTAGAATAAGGGAGGAAAGAGAAAGAAGAAAAGTGGATTCAACGGCTGTGGGATTCGGATTCAAATTCGAATAAATAATAGAATAATAGAGGAATGGAAGTAGACTATAAAATGTGGGTCTAGCGAAGAGTATTATACAAGATACTTAAACGAAATCGTGTACTGTGATTTGAAATATCGTTGCGAAATCTTTGGATCTTATTTGGATATATTGATTGTAGCAAAATTTTTCATAATGTGAGTTCAAGTTAGCAACTTCTACTTTTTTCTTTCTTCTTCATTTCGAATCGAAAGGAAAAGCGTTGAGTAAATAAAAAATCCAAAGGAGGTTCATGGCCAAGGGTAAGGATATCCGAATAACAGTTATTTTAGAATGTACTACTTGTGTTCGAAAGGGTGTTAATAAGGCATCAAAAGGCATTTCCAGATATATGACTCAAAAGAATCGGCACAATACGCCTAATCGATTGGAATTGAGAAAATTCTGTCCATATTGTTACAAGCATACGATTCACGGGGAGATAACGAAATAGCTCGAACCGAGCACTTGCACCCTCCCGAGGAGGAGGAAAAATGCCATGCTAATTATTGCTAAGATAATTTGAATAGAAAGAAAATCCTATTGTTTTTATGTATTCTAATTCTTTTTCTAGATCCAACCGAAATAGGATTTTCGGTTTAAAGAAATAAATTAAACAAACCATGGATAAATCCAAGCGACCTTTTCTTAAATCCAAGCGACCTTTTCTTAAATCCAAGCGACCTTTTCTTAAATCCAAGCGATCTTTGCGTAGGCGTTTGCCCCCGATCCAATCGGGGGATCGAATTGATTATAGAAACATGAGTTTAATTGGTCGATTTATTAGTGAGCAAGGAAAAATATTATCTAGACGGGTAAATAAATTGACCTTGAAACAACAACGATTAATGACTCTTGCTATAAAACAAGCTCGTATTTTATCTTCCTTACCTTTTATTACTAATGCGAAACACGGTGAAAGAAACAAGTCGACCGCGAGAGTCCGAAAGAACTATAAGTCAGACAGAAAGAAATATAAGCCAGACGGAAAGAAATATAAGTCGACTGTGAGAAACACACAGAAATAGAAGGCGACCGTCAGAGACAAAAAAAATAGGCTTACTCTTTCGTCACTTGAATGAAAATTAACACCCGAACTCAAACGCAGATTGATGCTTTGTGCAAAAATCCGACAATCCGGACCGGCTTTGCTTCTCGTTTCGTAAGACAAAAACAAATAAAAAATCGGATTCAGAAGTCAAACTCCAAATTTTTGATTGAAAGTGTTGAGTCCTATTTCTTTTTTGATTCATTTTGACTCTACTTTCCCGGAGGTCATTCTCCGGGGAACTCCGTTTAAATTACTCCGGCAGATTCCTTCCAATTTTCTTTTTTTATGATTTCATTGGAAATTAGATAAAGACAGTTTTTATTTGCTATAGCTATTTGTGCAAGTATTTTACGATTAAGAAGCAACTGTCTCTTGTATAGATCATGGATGAATTTACTATAGTTATAATATACCCATTCGTCACGAATTACTGAATTGATTCGAGTGATCCACAAACGACGAAAATTTCTTTTTTGCCCATTCCTATCCCGATGAGACGAAGCCAAAGCTCTTATGTCTTGTTGAGTCTTTAAAAGACCTCCCCGAAAGCTTGATATAAATGCACGTGCTTTTGTTCTACGTCTCCGAGCTATATATCCCCGTCTAGTTCTGGTCATTGAATATACATAAATCAAACTTTGTCGAATAACTAATTGATTTCCGTTCTTGCAGTTATTCTTTTTTCACCTTCCGAGTCTATTAATAACCCAATGAGTTTTTCCAATGTATAAACTCAAAATTCCAATGGCTTTGGCTACGATAACCTTCCCGACCACGATTTTTTATTTTTTTCGAGACCTTTGTTTTACCTCACAATTTGAAATTGGATTCTACTAGGTATTAAAAAGATAATAAGAAATATAAATTCTAAAGCAATAGTGGATTCCATCGTTTCTATGGTTACTTCTTAAACGGTGAGGTCTTCTCTATACACCGGAGCCTTTAATTAATGCTATTGGGAACTTGTATAGTTCACATTCTTTAGCTCTACCCATGAATTATCCAGTAACTAGGTCTTCACAACGAGATCTACCTATACAGTAACGGTATTTAATTATGAGGGTTGGCTGGATAGCTGACCCTGTTAGTCCGTTCTTACAAGAGGGTGGCCTAATCTTTGAAATTGAAACCAAGAGTTCCTCCGCTTAATGGATAAGCATTTGCTACCAATGGAGAATTCTTAAATTGAGGGGATTGAATTTACACCACGAGAAACCATAAATTTCCTACACAATGAAAGGCATATGATCCATTTTCGTTTTTTAGATAGTAAATAGAGTTCATTTTTTCATTCCAGCCTATTCACCGGTACTGACCTTTGATACGGGAAACTTGTTCGCTTTCCTTTGTTCTAGCTCATGATCTGAACGAGTCGCACATACAACCTAGTACACGTTCCTCGACGTTGAGGGCATCTCTTAAGAGCGGGCGATTTTGTGACATGTCTGATTGGCTGTCTTGTCTTTCTAATAAGTTGTTTAATAGTTGGCATGTTGAATCATAGATATAGATATAATTGGATGGTTTAGATCCATCCTAACCGGATTATTCCGACTTAACCGGATTATTCCGAGTCAACTCGGTCGGTAGGGGTAATCTCAAATTAGGGATTTGCGCGAAATACAGGCTAGTATCATTTACGCCCTTCACGCCCTTGAAGCTCTTGAAGCTCTTGAAGCCCTTGAAGCTCTTGAAGCTCTTGAAGCCCTTGAAGCTCTTGAAGCTCTTGAAGCCCTTGAAGCTCTTGAAGCTCTTGAAGCCCTACAGAATCAACAATTCCATAAGCTTTGGCTTCTTCTGGTGACAGAAAAACATCTCTTTCCATGTCTTCGAAGACCATCCAGAAAGGTTTGTGCGATCTTTGTACAAAAAAATTTGTGATCTCTTCACGTAGTTTTAGCACCAAATCTGTGTCCATGATTACCTCTTCCATGTAGCCTTGAATAAAAGTACTAGTAGGTTGGTGGATCATTACCCTGATGATATAATAAAATAAAAATGATATAATAAAATAAAAGGTTTTTCTATTGTACATGATGAAGGGAAGATAAAAGAAAGAGAAAAGAATAGCAAGAAAAAAGATAGAATTGAACAACCGTACAGGCATCTTTCTATGCATTGCATACGGCTCTAGAATAAAATTGATCCTTACGCCCCCCAACGAAAGAGAAAAGAATAGCAAGAAAAAAGATAGAATTGAACAACCGTACAGGCATCTTTCTATGCATTGCATACGGCTCTAGAATAAAATTGATCCTTACGCCCCCCAACGAAAAAGAAAAATAGGATTGATTAGACCCCGATCGGAAAATGATCAAATTACCACCCTTCCTTTCGTGGGAGTTAAAAACTACTATGATGGCTCCGTTGCTTTACTATATTTCGTTTTTGTCTATGATTAAGCAATCCCAAAGTTGCTTTTTATTTGATTAAATACCCTAAGGAAAAAAGAATCTTTTTTTTCACTAGTTCCGAACATAAATATTATTAAGAGATCTGCCGTGTGAAAAAAAGTTTGTGACGCTGAACTGCACTGCCGATCGATAAGAACACATCGGAAATACCTTTTATCTCATACTACTCTCTCGATAAAAAATCTAATGCTTTGAAAAAAACTTTTGTATATCGAATTCAAAGTGCCATGCTATTATTACTTTTTTATTCATATTGCATATGGAGATTCATTTTTCATATGGCGAAGGCATAGTCGTCTTTTTTCTTTTAAATAAAACCTCATTGGCGCCAAGCGTTAGGGAATGCTATACGTTTAGTCTGTGAGCCTCCGGCCAGGACAAAAGCTGCCATTGAAGCGGCTACTCCCAGACAGAGTGTATGTACATCTGGTAGCACAAAATTTATCGCATTATGAACAGCTAGCCCATGCATTACTCCTCCACCCATAGAGTTTATAAATAAAAATTGCTCTTGGTTACAATCGTCGATATTCAGAAATATCATAAGACCGACAATGTGATTCGCCGTCTCGGGACTAAGGTCTTTGAATAAAAAAAGTGCTCTTTCTCGATAAAGTCGGTCGATTAGGTTAAAATTGTATTCCGTAGGAACCGTACAGGCGCCGTTTGGCGCATACGGTTCAAAAAAATTTGCAAAAAAATCAATGTGTATATTCCAATCCCCTTTCGGATTTCAGAGCATGCTCTTTACTGACTCCTAATTTGTCTTCGATTTTTCAATAAAGATGAGTTTTGATTCCTTTCCTTAGAAAAAAGAATTCATTAAACGGATCGAATTCACTTTTCATTGATGTATTCTTTCATCGAGATCCAATCCAAATCACGATGTCATTTTCTTGTTCCAAACTGGGCCTCTTTGATCTTACTCTTTTTAGGTTTATACTCTACTCCGGGTAAAGATCTGCCCGCCTTCGATTTGCACATATAGGACAAATACTCCCCTTACCACTTCTTTTTTCTCAATCCGTACAGTCCGGCAAATATTTGAGGTCTTTATACATATTACTCGATTGATTAAGAGAACAGTTTAAAATCACTTCTATTTCCAAAGAAGATTTCTTTAGAAAGAGGAATCCCTTTATAAGGAGTAATGGTAGATATATTACCAATTGGTTTTTTTAAACGAAGTCTGGATATTTCAATTTCGTAGTCCAACCGAGCCAGCCATAAATTATTTAAATTGATAATAGTAATTTGAATCCCCTTAAAAAAAGGATCTAATTGCACTTCACGCTCCAAATTTTTGATGATCCAATTCATCTTTTTTGGGCGAAATAGAGGATCTCTTGATCGGGGAGAGAAGGGGGAAAGCCCATATGACCCAATAGATCTGCCAAGTCGCACTATAAGTCAACCCAAGCTGCTTCCTCGTCTTCGTCGTCGCCAGGAATATCATAAGGTATTTTTGGCACACCAACAGGCATTAAATGAAAGAAAAAATATAAAAATATTATACTTTAGATGTGAAAACGTAAGAAGGGTTTTATTGTTTTTATAATATTGTTCTTTATCAAAAATGCATAAAGAAAGACAGAATGAATAAGATCAATTCGTAGAACTAGGCCCCTGTAATCATGAACAAGGATGGGCACATTCGTTTATAGAAAAGGCATCACGCGGCCCATTGCGTATTGGTACTTATCGAGTATAGAATAAATCTGCTTCTCTTTTTTCCTACGAACGAAATTGTTCCATTCTTCCTAATAGAATCAAACAAATTCTGAACCCTTGCTCTGAACTAATCGCCCTCTCCTCGGGGGACGTAACATCGGCAGAGTATAGTCGTGTCCAATGCAATAAAGTTGCGTAGTGTCTTTTTTCTTTGATAAAGGGGTATTTTCATGGGTTTGCCTTGGTATCGTGTTCATACTATCGTATTGAATGATCCCGGCCGGTTGCTTGCTGTTCATATAATGCATACAGCTCTGGTTGCTGGTTGGGCCGGTTCGATGGCTCTGTATGAATTAGCAGTTTTTGATCCTTCTGACCCCGTTCTGGATCCAATGTGGAGACAGGGTATGTTTGTCATACCCTTCATGACGCGTTTAGGAATAATCAATTCATGGGGTGGCTGGGGTATCACAGGAGGGACTATAACATCTCCGGGTCTTTGGAGTTACGAAGGTGTCGCCGGAGCGCATATTGTGTTTTCGGGCTTGTGCTTTTTAGCAGCTATCTGGCATTGGGTGTATTGGGATCTAGAAATATTTACTGATGAACGTACAGGAAAACCTTCGTTGGATTTGCCCAAGATCTTTGGAATTCATTTATTTCTCGCGGGGGTGGCTTGCTTTGGTTTTGGTGCATTTCATGTAACAGGCTTGTATGGTCCGGGAATATGGGTGTCCGATCCTTATGGACTAACTGGAAAAGTACAACCGGTAAATCCAGCGTGGGGCGTGGAAGGTTTTGATCCTTTTGTTCCGGGAGGAATAGCCTCTCATCATATTGCGGCTGGGACATTGGGCATATTAGCAGGCCTATTCCATCTTAGCGTCCGACCGCCCCAACGTCTATACAAGGGATTGCGCATGGGTAATATCGAAACGGTCCTTTCCAGTAGTATCGCTGCTGTCTTTTTTGCAGCTTTTGTTGTTGCCGGAACTATGTGGTATGGTTCAGCAACTACCCCGATCGAATTGTTTGGACCGACTCGTTATCAATGGGATCAGGGGTACTTCCAACAAGAGATATATCGACGAATTAGTGCGGGGTTAGCCGAAAATCAAAGTTTATCAGAAGCTTGGTCTAAAATTCCCGAAAAATTAGCTTTTTATGATTACATCGGCAATAATCCGGCAAAAGGGGGATTATTCAGGGCGGGTTCAATGGATAACGGGGATGGAATAGCGGTTGGATGGTTAGGACATCCTATCTTTAGAGATAAAGAAGGTCGTGAACTTTTTGTACGTCGTATGCCCACTTTTTTTGAAACATTTCCGGTCGTTTTGGTAGATGGAGCTGGGATTGTTCGAGCGGATGTTCCTTTTCGAAGAGCCGAATCGAAGTATAGTGTCGAACAAGTCGGTGTAACTGTTGAGTTCTACGGTGGCGAACTCAATGGAGTCAGTTATAATGACCCTGCAACTGTGAAAAAATATGCTAGACGCGCTCAATTGGGTGAAATTTTTGAATTAGATCGTGCTACTTTGAAATCCGACGGTGTTTTTCGGAGCAGTCCAAGGGGTTGGTTTACTTTTGGACATGCTTCATTTGCTTTGCTCTTCTTCTTCGGACACATTTGGCATGGTGCTAGAACCCTGTTCAGAGATGTTTTTGCTGGGATTGACCCAGATTTGGATGCTCAAGTAGAATTTGGAGCCTTCCAAAAACTTGGAGATCCAACTACAAGAAGACAAGTAGTCTGATCCAACCTTCTTTTGATGTCTTTCGAATCTATTTTCTTTTTATGATTTGTTAGTGATTTTGATATTGATAGAGGGTAGCAGAGAAATCTTGCTTTGACTCCCCGTTTTTTTGTCTCTTGCTCTTTCGGTAGCCGGGAGATGGTCCCCAATAAAAGAAAGAAAAAACAAATAGGTATGGAAGCTATAATTGTAAATCACGATCGAATCTATGGAAGCATTGGTTTATACATTCCTCTTAGTCTCAACGCTAGGGATCATTTTTTTCGCTATCTTTTTTAGAGAACCGCCTAAAGTTCCAACTAAAAAATGAAAGTCTTTTCATTATCTCGATTTCAATTGAAGTAATGAGCCTCCCAATATTGCATATTGAGAGGCTCATTACTTCAACTAGTCCCCATGTTCCTCGAACGGATCTCTTAGTTGTTGAGAAGGTTGCCCAAAAGCGGTATATAAGGCGTACCCAGTAAAACTTACAAGTAAACCAGATAGAAAGACGGCGACTAAGGTTGCTGTTTCCATTATTAGAAAATTTCAAGAACACAACGGATCTATGATAAGATCGTTTATTTACAACGGAAGAGTATACAAAGTCAACAGATCTCAATGACTACAATAGGATTTATGGTTACACAAACTGTTGAGAACGATTCTCGATCCGGTCCAAAACGAACGAATGTGGGCAGTTTATTAAAACCATTGAATTCGGAATATGGTAAAGTCGCTCCGGGGTGGGGAACGACCCCTTTGATGGGTGTCGCAATGGCCTTATTTGCGGTATTTCTATCTATTATTTTGGAGATTTATAATTCTTCCGTTTTATTGGATGGAATTTCAATGAATTAGCTCGATAAGAACTCCAACCTAGCTTTTCAATACCAAATGAATCCTTTAGAGCTCGGATTTTTAGCCTGTTCTCTTTTGGTAGTTCGATCGTGGAATTTTGTTCTGTCTTTCTGGAATATGAGTGTGTGACTTGTTATAATTGATCCTATTGATCGGACAGAGAAGGGGTCTGTCATCTTCAGAGAGACGGTTCTACTTCGTCGGATATTTATTCGAGTATCTGAAACACGGAATATAGGAAATAGATTCCGAACTATTTTAACTATGATTCATACTTAATATTCAGACCTCGCGGCCGGACCCCTAAAAGTTTTTTCAAAGAATTCGAATTTAGAAATCGCAATTTCTTCTTTTCTTTTAAACAACCATTTATGCTTATTTTGACTCAAAGCCAAAGGTTTCTTTGGATTTTCTTCAATTTATCTATTCGTGAAATAAGTGATGATCCAATCATTCTTACTCAAGGAATCTTTAGGCTTAGCTTCGTCTTTTTATTGAATCATCGTGGTTCTAGTATGCATCTGAGGTTGTAATCGATTCAGCGGGTCTTAACAAGAGAATTCCTATTAATAATGACTAATAAAGAAAACAAATCAGAAAAAAAGTCCACATTCTAACAAAAAATAGGGAAGAGAGCATTCAAGAGGCCCGTAAAGATGAAGATAAAGACAACGGAGCCGACTTGAGAATTTGGTATTATCACCACAAAGACGAGCTTTTGGATTTTTCTTCCTTCGGATCTTCAGAGAAGATTGAATCGGAAATGAAAAAGTTTCAAACTTTCTACCATTTCCCCTCCAACCGATTTTGGGTGTTTTTGCTTGAGCTGTACGAGATAAAAGTCTCCTATACGGTTCTTTGAGGGGGAATCGCACCTATCTCAATAAAGTCTATGATTGGTTTGAAGAACGTCTCGAGATTCAGGCGATTGCGGATGATATAACTAGTAAATATGTTCCTCCTCATGTCAACATATTTTATTGTCTAGGAGGAATTACACTGACTTGTTTTTTAGTACAAGTGGCGACAGGATTTGCTATGACTTTTTACTATCGTCCGACCGTTACGGACGCTTTTGCTTCGGTTCAATACATAATGACGGAAGCTAATTTTGGTTGGTTAATCCGATCCGTTCATCGATGGTCGGCAAG